TACTTTCTCTCGAACCATAATAATAATATTTAAAATCATTGAATTATTTATTTCTATTGAATTATTTATTTCTCTTGAAATCTCTTCAATGTTTATTTTTACACCCGTCTTTTTTTAGGGGGCCTGCACCCATTATGTGGTATAGGGGTTACATCCCGGACGAAACTTAATAATATACCACTTCTCCGAATAGCTCTTAATGCCGCATCTCTTCCAAGACCAGGACCCTTTATCATGACTTCTGCTCGTTGCATACCTTGATCCACTACTGTCCGAATAGCATTTCCTGCTGCGGTTTGAGCAGCAAAGGATGTCCCTCTTCTTGTGCCCCTGAATCCACAAGTGCCAGCAGAGGACCAAGAGATCACTCGACCTCGTACATCTGTAACGGTCACAATAGTATTGTTGAAACTAGCTTGAACATGAATAATACCTTTTGGTATTTTACGTGTATTCTTACGTGAACCAATACGTGCATTCTTGCGTAAACCAATTTTTGGTAAAAGTTTTGCCATATTTTTTCATCTCATAAATATAAGTTAAAAGTCTATGGATATATCCATTTCACGTCAAAATGGATCCTCTATTTTGATTTGTACATCGGATCCCTTAGAGCTAAAGCACTTCCGTTTACAAAGATTATCCTTGTCTTTGTTTATGTCTCGGGTTAGAGCAAATCACTATAATTCGCCCTCGTCTACGTATCAGTCGACATTTTTCACAAATTTTACGAACAGAGGCTCTTATTTTCATATTTTTCATTCCTTTATTTTGAATATACATTTTTTTTGAAGAAACTTAGTTTTTTCAAATTTTGAAATCTTGAATTCTATCCCTATGAAAGAAATGTTGAAGTTGAAAAACCTACCTAAACATTCGAATCTTTGTTTTGGAATTTCTAACTTAGACGTTCTTTGGTCGAATTTTAACGACTTGTTTCCATTTTAAATTTATCTTATAGGTTTTTCTATTGTAGGTATAAAACAAAACTTCGTTGGATCTTTCCTGAAGCATAACCTAATGGAAAATCGGATTCTCATTATCTAAATCAATCTGGAACATACCATAGAAAGAGATTCAGGAATTAAACAAAACCTTCCTGAATTTTTTTCTTTCGTTGTATTTAAATTTGAAGTATCAACTAATGAAATCTAGAGTATCAACTAATGGAATCTAGGAGGAATTTTATTCGAAACTATTTCTTTACTTTTTTTTCAAACCAAAAAAAGGGAGTTCGGATACAATTCGTATATTAATAAAGATTACCATATATAACACAAGATTTCTCCACCAATTTTTTCTAGTCGAGCCTCTCGGTCTGTCATTATACCCCGAGAAGTAGAAAGAATTACAATTCCCATCCCGCCTAAAATTCTAGGAATTTTTTGATAGTTAGAATAGATTCGTAAACCAGGTCGACTGATTCGTTTTAATTTGAGATTAGTTCTATAAGGCCCTTTCCTATTCTTTCTATGTCGTAGGGTTAAAACCAAAAAATTTTGATTGCTTTCTCGATGTTTCCTCACATTGTCAATAAAACCCTCTCGGAAAAGTATTTTAATAATACTTTCAGTGATGATAGTAGATACTACTCGAACAGTTCCTTTTCCATCCATGTCAGCATTTCGTATAGAGGTTATTATGTCAGCAATAGTGTCCTTACCCATAATAAATGAAATTTTTAGTTTCTCCCTAATTTTGAGATAATCAACATATTTTTTTTTCTTTTTTTATGAATGAGTTATTTTCTTAAAGGTATATGCGTGAAACACAATCCACTAATTAAAATGAAAATGGAACCTTTGTCATTCAAATATTCTAACTAGATTTTCGTCGTCTAATGCTTTTTTTATAATACTTCAGGTGCTAATGATACTATTTTAGTGAAATTTAACTGTCTCAATTCCCGGGCGATCGCACCAAAAATTCGAGTTCCTTTCGGATTTCCTTCTTGATCAATAACAACTGCGGCATTGTCATCATATCGTATTATCATACCGTTATCGCGTTTCAGCTCTTTACAAGTACGTACAATTACGGCTCTGATCACCTCTGATCTTTCTAGAGGTGAATTTGGTATTGCTTCTTTGATCACAGCAACAATAACGTCACCGATATGAGCATATTGTCGATTACTAGCCCCTACAATTCGAATACACATCAATTCTCGGGCTCCGCTGTTATCTGCTACATTTAAATAGGTTTGAGATTGAATCATATCGTGTTTTTAATCTGTTATTTCAATGCAAAGGGCAAAAGAAGAAATATTGTTTGTCCAAAAAAAAAAAAAAAGAAACTTGTTATTTTTTTTCATTCCGAGTTTCTATGTCAAACTGTCAAAATAATGAATTGAGTTCGTATAGGCATTTTTGACGCTGCTAGTGAAATAGCTTTTCTAGCTATATTTTCGGCTACTCCGCCCATTTCATAAAGTATTCTGCCCGGTTTAACGACAGCTACCCAATATTCGGGAGATCCTTTCCCCGAACCCATACGCGTTTCCGTAGGTCTTAGGGTAACAGGTTTGTCGGGAAATATACGTACCCATATTTTTCCACCGCGGCGTGCATTTCGTGTCATTGCCCTACGTCCCGCTTCTATTTGTCTAGCTGAAATCCACGCGGGTTCAAGGGCCTGAAGAGCATATTTACCGAAACAAATATTATTACCTCGATAAGATATTCCTTTTATTCTTCCTCTATGTTGTTTACGAAATTGGGTTCTTTTGGGGTTATAGTTGATGGTTTTTTCTCAATTCCATCTCTACTACAGAACTGGACATGAGAGTTTCTTCTCATCCAGCTCCTCGCGAATGAAAATGAAATGATTATAAAAAAGATACATTACGTGTAGTTAATGATAATATACGGAATCGTGGGATTCTTTGCGAGTTTATGATCTATCTATTAGAATTTTTTTTATAGATAGAACTATCTGTTCCATTTCTATTCTCAAATTTTAGATAATTTTTTTTTACATAAACGAATCCTTTTTTTTAATTATGATATCAGATTATTTAAAATTTAGAAATCAAATAATCTAATAATTTTCGCGGGCGAATATTGACTCTGTTCAATATTTATTTCATTTCCAGGGTTAAGCGATGCCTTTTCAGAATAAACGAAGAGTCTCTCGGTTCCTTTCGCCATCCCGCCCTCAAAAATAATTAAGATTTGTTTTCAATAGAATCTTATGTATTCACAGGTTCCGCCGTTCCCACCGTTTCTTGATTAATGGTTAGGTCTTAATTCTACAATGAAGCCCCTAATGAAATATGTTCTTGAGTCAATCTTCTCAGTCTTTCTTGGCTCAAGGCTCTTGATTTTTTTGTTCTATGAACAGATTTCTTTAATTAGAAATTAATCCGTATTGATGCTTTATTACAATTGGCTTTTTTGAGATGACTCACAGACCTTACATACATATTGGAATCATATATCATCGATATTCTTTTTCTATCCTTCTCTCACTCGTCCATTTATCCGCAGAATTTTTTATTTTGCTTTACAATTCAAAAAAGATTTTGTTTATGTAAAAAAAATGGAAATTGCTAATAAGGATATGTGCACATATCTTGACCACTTTTTTAGATGCGCTTAATGTGAAGCGGTGGGTTGGTTTTTAGTTCTATACTTAATTAGTTCATAATGGGGATCTTTTAATCCTTACCCTAAAAAACCAACGAGTCGCACACTAAGCATAGCAAGTATATCAAATTATCAATCGAATTTTTATTTTATTCAACCCTATAGAATTAAAAGAATTCAAATTTCTCCTTTATTTGTTTTAGTTGAACAAAAAAAGAGTGACAGAGTTTGTCATTTTGTGTTCTATCAATAAATAGAATAGAAAGACGAGTTAAGTAAAGATTTACTATTCCTCGTCTTCAAATATCCAAATTTTTATGCCTAATACTCCATAAATAGTTCTAACTGTATAGGAACAATAATCAATTTTAGCTCGAATCGTTTGGAGAGGAACCCTACCTTCTCTAATCCATTCGGCGCGTGCAATTTCTTTTCCGTCAAGACGTCCTGAAATTTGTACTTGAATTCCTTTTGTATTTGCCTGTTCGGTTAATTCAATAGCCTTTTTCATTGCTTTGCGAAAGGAAACTCTATTCTTTAATTGTCCGGCTATAAATTCTGCAAGAATTTTAGGTTGCCCATAAGGCTTTGCAATTCTAATAATAGAAATGTTGGTTTTTCGGTTTACACAATTGAATTCTTTTTGTACAGTCATCTGTAATTCTTCGATTCTTTTAGGTTTACCCTCTATTAGAAATTTTGGAAATCCCATATATATTATGATCTGAATCACATCGATTCTTTTTTGAATCTCTACACGTGCAATTCCTTCAACACCAGAAAAATTTTTTCTGTTTTTTTGTACATAATTCGTGATACAGTTTCGTATTTTTTGATCTTCTTGTAGACCCTCAGAATAATTTTGGGGTTGTGCAAACCAAAGAGAATGATGACCTTGGGTTGTACCAAGTCTGAAACCAAGTGGATTTATTTTTTGTCCCATAATTCCCCACTATTATACATATCATGACATATCTATGGACTTTTTTTATTTATCCATCCCGAGTTTTAAGCCTATTTTCTTTATTTGATTTGTCATATTTTATATTCTTCATAATAGAATATATTCTTATAATATATTCTTAAAAGAATATGAATTTCTTTCTCCTAGGTTCTTGATACCAAAAAGGAAGAAATTCATATTCATCTAAGGTTTTCACTACAATAGTTATATGACAAGTCGGTCTTTTTATCAGATAACTCCGGCCTCGAGCTCGTGGCTTTAATCTTTTTATGGTAGTCCCTTCGTTGACTTCGGCTTTACTAATGAATAAACTAGTTTTGTCGAAATCCTTATTGTGATTACCGTTTGATGCTGCAGAATATACCAGTTTTAAAATTGGATGACGCGCTCGATAAGGTATAAAATCGAGTACCATAAGTGCGGTTTCGTAAGAACGTCCACGAATCTGA